TTTATTTTAATATAGGACTTGGGTCTATGTCAATTAAAAAACGAAAAGACATTCCAAAGTATTATCCAGGCCCTGGTAGAATTTCTTGTATCTTTAAAAAGAAAACCTTGTAAGTTTCAATACAGTACAAATAATACAAATAATACAAATAATGATATGGATTGTTAATAATTTTAATTTTATACATTATTCAAAGATGCTCATTTGCATTTGTACACGTATCATATATATCACACACAAGGCTTATGATGTGATAAGAAAAAAAATTTCCGCTCAGATCGGTTTGTGAATTATAGTAGAGTGAGAATCACTGCGAACCATAACCAATTTTGAGTTACTAACAAAATAAAATGAGAAGATAAATAATTAGGGAGGCAACCAGGTCTTTTTGGGGATAGAGGGACTTGAACCCTCACGATTTCTAAAGTCGACGGATTTTCCTCTTACTATAAATTTCATTGTTGTCGATATTGACATGTAGAATGGGACTCTATCTTTATTCTTATCCGATTAATCAATTCTAAAAAAAAAAAAAGATTTATCAGACTATGATGGAGTGAATGATTTGATCAATGAATATTTATTTTATTTTTCAATTTTGATTTTGAATCGATTCACAAAAATTCTTTCTTTTTTCATATAAATAGATAGAAAAAAAAATTATAGAACCGGTTGGAGTCATCATTAATCATTTTTAATCATTTGGCGATAGTATTTCAGTAAGTATACATATGTATATAGGTTTATCTTTCATCCTTTCGGAAGTTTCGATGGAAGGATTCCTTTACGAACACAATGCACTCCATTTGTTAGAACAGCTTCCATTGAGTCTCTGCACCTATCCTTTACTTATTCTCGCTTTCTGAAAGCCTTGTTTGTTTTCATAAAACGGGATTTGGCTCAGGATTGCCCATTTTTAATTCCAGGGTTTCTCTGAATTTGAAAGTTATCACTTGGTAGGTTTCCATACCAAGGCTCAATCCAATTAAGTCCGTAGCGTCTACCAATTTCGCCATATCCCCCTTTTTTTGTGATGTGATCCTAATCACATCATGATGCCGTTTACCCTTTTTTATTCATTTCCATTTATATTATGCTGGAACCGTTGAATTCATTAGATATTGATTCCTGTATTGAAAAGCGTTTTCTCCGATTTGATTTTGTATCTATCTTCTTTTATCTCTATTGGAGACCATACTTGGTCCAACCAGAAATTCAATAGAGATATATACCACATAACATATATATTATAATATAATATATATATACATGTCCCAATTTCTATGGTTTTCTATCATTTTTAGTGTGAAATTTTGAATACTTGAACGGTCGATTCTTTTTTTTTTTTTCGTCTTAGGTTTCGCCTTTCCGAATGAAACCTAGGAATGTTTCATTATGGTCTGGATTGCACTTTTCTCCTCTTATCCTTTTCTTAGGGCAGATCATAATAAAAAAAAAAAACGACAAAGGGCAATTTAGTATTATTAATTTCAAATTTCATTAATAGCCATAACTAATCGAATGAATATAATTAATCAATTAATCATTCCGTTAATTTATATATTAATGAAATTATTTCAAATTATATAAATTCTCTATTTTCGCTTTCAAATAGATATAATAATTAATTAATTTATTATATTAATATATTATACGATTATAATATACAATAAATATACATATAATATACAATAAATATACAATAAGATTCTAACTTAATTACATTACTAGATTATATTCCTAACTTTAGGTACAAAATTCTATTTCAAATTCGAAATCTAAATAAATATCTAGAAATAAAAAACCATGTACTAAAATATTTTCTTTCGAATTTTTTATAGTAAAATAGCAAAAAACAATATTCAAAAATAGTAAAGGAAATATTCAATATGGATTATAGTAAAAAAATATTAGTCTCTAATTAAACAAATTAAGATATTTATTATTGATAAACATATATTTGAGAAATAGATCTAAATTAATATATCAAAATGAAATATTTTTGAAAATTAGATTTTCCATTCTTATTCGTTTCTATAGTTGAATTTTTCTACATTTATATCATATTTATTATGAAATAACTAAGAATAAACAGTTAAGATCTCAGCAGCAGTAGTTTACTAAACTAAATTAGTATACGTGTACAATTTATGTTATGTGAGCCCGCTTAGCTCAGAGGTTAGAGCATCGCATTTGTAATGCGATGGTCATCGGTTCGATTCCGATAGCCGGCTTTTCTCCATTTGGTTTATTTTTTAGATAATTGATAATAGGAAATCTAAAGTGAAAAGCCTCTTTGCCCGTTCCTAAAGGTCACCGAGCCCCTTCTAGAAACTTCCAATTATTAATAAAAATTGGATTGGAGGGGTTTGGTCTCTGTAGAACAAATCAATCAAGAAAAGAGCCCTTCATTTTTTTTTTTTTTTTTCGATTATTTCAAATTCTTTTTCTTTTTTATTTATATAATACTTTATTTATATAATACAATTATATATACAAT